TAATAAATAAGAATTTGGATATACGTAAAAATATAATCTGTTTTTCAATCAGAAGGGTAAAAGTCTTTTTTTGTTTGAATATTTTTTATTTATTTTTTTTTTATTAAGTAAGTAAAAAAAAGTTCATTGAATAATTGACGAAGTTCTATTTGCTCAATGAATTACTTCCCCCTTAATCTCTTTTTATTTGTCCACTACTTACTACTTTTTATAAATCTAAATTATAAATCTAAACAGGGAGATGTCGATAGACACGAAAAAGAAGGCATAGTAATCTTTGACGAACAGACGAAAAGGAGAAAAAATTATTATTATTTCAATATAAGAATAAGACGACACAAGAAAGGGCATAAAATCAATCCTTTCTTGTGTCGAATAGAAGATTAGGAAGACTCGTAATGTAATCCCTCCTAGAAATATTTGTTCCTTTCCTTTATCCTGCCCTTTCCTTAGATTATTTTCCTTTGTATGCCTATTGTCTATTACTAAGAATGGGATACAAGTAATGAATTCCAGACATACGACGAAAACAATATAAACAAAGCAACAAGGGGTTTACAGAATTTTTGACCATACATAATTGTATCGATCGACAAAAATTTGCGCTTTTTACTTTACCAACTCAATGTTAAAGGATCTCTGGATTTAGAAATTCATTTCGTACAATTGAACCTTTTCAAACTGTTTCTTTTTAAGAACCAAAAAAATTTGTGCCAAAATAACAGATGCCAAGAAGAACAAAAGGCCTTGGACGCGTAATGGATCTTGAAGCACTATTTCTGCATCTCCCTGACCAAACCCCCCCACATTAGGATTGCTTGTTAATGGTTGATCAAGCTTGATAGATTCACCCTCTGAAACAAGAAGTTCTGGTCCTGGAGGTATAATATCAACCACTTTATGTCCATCCGGTGCATCAACTATGGTTATTTCATATCCCCCCTTTTCTTTACGTACTATTTTGCTTACTATTCCTGCCGATGTAGCATTATAGACTGTATTGTTACTCTTGCTCCCATCAGGGTAAATCTGACCCCTTCCTCTATTCCCACCCACATATATTGGATATTTTAAGAAGTGAACGTCTTTCCTCGTAGCAGGATCGGGGGAAAGAATAGGAAAGACAATTTCACTATATTTCTGACCGGGAACAGGACCTATCACAAGAATATTTCTTTTATTTGGACGATAACTCTGAAAGGATAGATTTCCCATCTTTTCTTTCACCTCAGGAGAAATGCGATCCGGGGGGGCTAATTCGAATCCCTCGGGTAAAAGAAGAACAGCCCCCACATTCAAAGCCCCCTTTTTCCCATTAGCAAGAACTTGTTTCAGTTGCGTATCATAAGGGATTCGCACAACTGCTTCAAAGACAGTATCAGGAAGCACAGCTTGCGGAACTTCAATATCCACGGGCTTATTAGCTAAATGGCAATTGGCACATACAATTCGGCCAGTTGCTTCCCGCGGATTTTCATAACCCTGCTGCGCAAAAATGGGATATGCATTTGAAATAGATGCCCGAGTTATTACATATATCATGATCGATACAGAAATGGATCGAGTCATCTGTTCCTTTACCCAAGAAAAAATATTTCTATTTTGCATGGTCCAATCATTGATCCCGGAATTTCTACAATAAATTAGAAAGGTAGCTAGCTAGTATAGTTCCCTATCCACGAGTCTGCCATTGTACTGAAATATGGGACGAATATCCTGAACCGGTAGAAGTCTAAAGAATAAGTAAGATTGAAAATACTTTGTTTATTCTTTATACGCGAAGAAACATTCTTATTTGATTGCTATCAGGGGATCAAATGAGTTCTTCATTCGTTCATTGAATGATAAATGACTACAAGTGAGGGAGATACACGATTTAAATAATGGAAGATCCAATATTTCACAATTGTATCTAGAATAACTGGAAAAGTGGAAACAAGACCGGATATAATTTGATCATTATGAGCCAATCCAAAATCATTGTAGACCGAACCAATCATAAGTTCCCAACCATGGGTCGAATGAAATCCGATCCATAAATCAGTAACTAAAAGAATCGAAAAAGCTTTTATTGTGTCACTCAAGTTATAGAGTAATTCTTGAACCCAAGAATTAAGAATGACAAGTTCTTCATTACCCAGAATAAAATAACCACTTAGAATAGCGAAACATATTATATTTGTCGAGAAATTAAGAATGATATGGAAATGATACTCTTTCTGTGTTTTGACTAATTGTATCGTTTCCTTGTGTATTCCTATACGAGGTTTTTGTATATGTGTTTCCGGGTATTCCTTTATCATTTCGTCCAACAGGAATAGTTCTTCTAATTCTATGAATCTTTCTAGAACGTTTTTCTCTTGAATATCATTCAAGAAAGTTTCGGATTGCCGGGTATTCCACCAATTAATAACCCAAGGTTCCAAACTTTTATTAAATGAGAGAGAGACCCACCAAGGCAAAAATACTATAAATACAAGATATGGGAGGGAAGTCAACGCTTTCCTTTTTTTCATTTTTTTTTTAGTGAATTGTTAATGAATCTGCTCCATTCGTCGATTCTATACTGATATTTCTATTTCTCTGAACACGAATTCTATAACTATAACAAGGTATCAAACCTATGGATCTATTCCCATTTTTGTTTACAAATTGAGTCCTTAGATCTATAAAAAATATAGAAATAGAATAAGGGTCCTTTATAATTCTCAGAGATATCTCAATTGGGTAAATTTCAATTAATTTTATCTTCATTTGTTCCTGTCTGTCGATGAATACTCGAAAACCTGCTTGAAGTAAGTAATATTATTCGAATTTCGAGACGAAAAAAGCCTCCAGGATCAATTAATTATTTCGAAATGTTTCACCGCCTAACCACAGTTTAGGAATAACGTAACATATCAATTCATCTTGGTTATAAAAAGATGAATTCTGTATTACGATTACGAAATAACTGTTCGGATATGTTTGATGAATGCATACTTATTATTATTAGGCTTTTTACTAGTATAAATTTATAAATCGGGCCCGATTATTATAGTTTAGTTGTTCCGTATACGCGCTCCCGCTTTTGTTTTCTTCTATGTGAATTGTCCCGCCAACGGAAGTGTGGGAAATCAAATCCTAATATGTTTTGTTTTGCTCGAATGAACTTTCTGAATAAACTTCAATTGTATTAAAAATGGAATTATCAAGTTACTTCCCTCATACTGAGGAAACAGTAATCTGAGAAAACATTAATTCTTCAGTTCATTTCAAAATACTTCAATTGGTACCCGCAAGAAATAGGCTAATTCGGCAGCTTTTTGTTCAATTTCTCGTGGAGTAAGATTCTCATCAGTGCCAGTCAAGGGAAGGGCTCCTTGGCCCCTGATTTCCATATAAAGGACACGACGAGGATAAAGACCCTCTTTAATCTCTATTCTGATGGATTGGATATCTCTCATAAGGAAACGAAGGAAAATACGACGATTTATTCCAGGAAATCCCCAACGAAAAATACAAACTATTCCTTTTTTTCTATCAAATTGGTCATAACCACTACCTACATTCCACGCAATTGTACACCACAAATAGGAACTAATGAATAGACCCGCGATCCCATAGAAAGACATCACGATCCCTTGTGGAAAAAAAATGATTTGCTGAGATGGAAATACGGATATAAGATTCCTACCAAGATAACTGGAAGTTCCAACTACTAAGAACCCTAATGAACCTAAAAAAAGGATACAGGCCCAACAAAAATTACTTGTTTTTCGAGACCCCGTTATAAGTTCTATCCATATATGTTCTGATCGCCAGTTCATACTATACTTATACTATACTAGATCCTGTTGTATTCGATTGGAATTGAGAGAATAACCCAAATGAATTTGACTTTACTTTTCTTGACCCCGAAGTAACTCTCATCAACTAGCACTATTTTGACGGGAACTATTAGGAGTAATTGGTTAGATACATTGACTTTCTATTTAATAAAATTTAATAAAATAAAGTATTCGCCGATATATTTTTAACCAGTTGTACTTGCATATAATATGCATGCATTTATGTGGATATTATGTATCCGTATGCATATCCGTCGTGTTCGGAAAGAGCCACATATCGTATCATATTACACTAACTAGATATCTGTATTATGATCGAGTGTTGAAATAAATTGATGAGATTTGGTCCCATCGAATTTAGACAATCTTATTTTTTTGGACATGAAGAAATAAAGAAGCCATTGCCATTGCCGGAAATACTAGGCCCACTAAAGGCACAAAAATGGAGGGTAAGTTGAAATCTGTCATAGAATGGATGTCCCAATTTAATATTTGTACCTATTATAAAAATATCTTATGATAAATTAAGTATATCTATTATTATTATAAATAATATTAAGTCGTTAATAAGTGCAAGGAATGTAGAATTGAATTAAGTGTACCTATTCATCTTTCCACATAAATATGTATCCACATAAATATGTATGATAATTCACTTTAAGATAAGAAATTTTATTATTCTTCTTCCCCCATCCTTTCTTCTTTCTATTTTTCTAATAAGGGATTTTTGATTAAAAAGTTTATTATTTATTATGAGTTCACGACTTTCACTATAATCCGATCCAACAAAAAAAAACGGCGACTCGATTCTATAATAAAAAAATAAAAAGCGGGGGTTCTTGATAGATATAGAAATCACTTCTTTCTATATGTCTTCCATACCATATATGTCTTCTAAATTAATTATACTCATATAATTATAATAATTATATTATAATTATATGAGTATAAGTATAAGAAATTATTATAATTATATAATTATATATATATATAATATATATATTATATTATATATATTATATAAGTATAAGATAAGTACAAGAAAGAAATTATATAATATAAAATAATATAAATTAAATTAATTTTAAATTATAAAAATTATAAATTAAGATATTAAGATAAGATATATATTAAGATATATATATATATTATTGATATTATTGTCTATATTAATATTAATTGTCTATATTAAAATTAAAATTAATAATACGTAAGAAGGCCAGATAAAATTATTTTAATTTTCTTTCTGTCTTTCCTTTACCCAATTCTTCGGAAGGATAAACTCACTCTTTTCTTTTTTTTTTATCCTATTGATTGATAAAGGGTTTCTGATTACTAATCATGAATAGGGGTAAGATAAAAAATAGATCTGAAGGAAAAGATAAAATAAAAAATAATTATCCGAAACTTCTGACTCTTACTACAATACAAGTATAACTTAAATTTTTTTGATTACGACGAACTAAATAGAAATACTCGTTCGCTACAAACAATTGAATCAAGTGCTATACTTTAATTTCTTGAATTTTGATTCAGAAGAAAGAAACCATGGAGCTGAAATAACTCACTCAGAACACCCTTTAAAGGATTACGTGGTACGATTGGGTCGAATAAGCCCTTATGGAATGAATACTCAGCCGCTTGTGAACCGTCGGGTACTTTTTTTTTCAATGTTTGTTCAATTACTCTTTTACCCGCAAATGCAATGCAGGCATTTGGTTCAGCAATAATGACATCCCCCAACATACCAAAACTGGCTGTTACTCCACCGGTTGTAGGAGATGTAAGGATTGAAACATATAAGGACTTTTTATTTGATTGATAATTATATAAAGCGGAAGAGATTTTAGCCATTTGCATCAAGCTTAAACTTCCTTCTTGCATGCGTGCTCCCCCAGAAGCACACACAATAATGACAGGTAAAGATCGATTAGTAGCATACTCGATCAAACGGGTGATTTTCTCGCCGACTACGGATCCCATACTACCCCCCATGAACTGAAAATCCATAACCCCAATTGCTATAGGAATACCGTTTAGCTGACCTATGCCTGTTTGAACGGCTTCAGTTAAACCTGTCTTTCTTTGATAAGAATCAATACGATCTTTATAAGGTTCTTCCTCTGAATGAAATTCAATAGAGTCTATAGGAACCATACCTTCATCCATAGGATCCCAAGTGCCCGGATCAATCGAAAGTTCGATTCTATCTGAACTACTTATTTTCAAATGATATCCACACTGTTCACAAATATGCATTTTTAACTTCAAAAATTTTTCAAAATGTAATCCAAAACAGTTTTCACACTGAACCCATAAATGTCTGTATTTTGTATTTATATCGAAATCATTAGACTTTCCTCTTATATTGAAATTGAAATCGTCGCCATTAATACGAGTTTTTATACTAGAATTCCCGCTTTTACTACGACTTACACGTTCAGTACAAATGCAACTATAAATATAACTGTTACTGTAATTGTCGGTACCGCCCGAAATAGAACTGCTGACTTCAAAACGAAGATAAGTATCAATGCAACTATTAATGTGATTATTCCAACTAGATTGAATATCATACATGTAATGATAATCGTAGTGATTCTGACTTTTAGACCCGCTATTCAAATAACTGGGAAAAAAACTTTCTAGTTCACTTAAAAAAGAACTATCATTGTCAATCTCAAAAATCTGATTTTCAATATCAAAATATACAGAATAACTGTCACCATTACTATCCCTAACTAAAAAAGTGTCATCAGAGATCAAACTCCAAATATTCCCGATATCAAATAAATAATCAACATTACTGAAAGTATAACTGTCACTATTACTCCAACTAGGAGTGTTTTTCCCCTTATTATTTATAATGGGTTCTTCACTTCCACTGGTATTTCCAATAGTATCAGAACTATCCATTGATTTACTTAACCCACACCTATGTTCTAACTTTTCGTTAAACAACATCGAATTGAACCACCATTTTTCCATAGAGTCTTACCATCCCCTATTTGATGAAAATACAATAGATGAATAGTCATTCGATGAATAATCATTTTACTATTTGATTTCCTATCAGAATTAAGCATATGAATCCAATCACTAGGATTGTTAACTAACAACTAATGAGTATTGAAAGAAATCATTCTCTTTTTGGGGGAAGCCGGGGGTATCACTTCGATATATCGATATACATATATATATATATTATGATAGAAGATAGATATGATAGAATCTTTTTCTCAATTATCACTATAAAGACAGGTTTCTTTCATGTCATGTACAAATTCTCAAGGAAAAGATAAGATAAATAGTTCTTTCTTTTCTTCTTATAAATTTATAAATGAATTCTTCATTCTAATAGAATCTCGTATCGTATAATTAAATAATACGTTTGTATTGCAACATGAACGAAAAAGACAATATACAGAACGGTTAGAAGGCGCCCTTCCCTGGCTTGATCTATGGTCTGAAGTTATAGAATAGAATAGAAAATGATCCACCAATAATCCCAAGTAACCATAGGATTAATTATGTATCCAACAATAAAATAAACAATAGAAATAGGGGGTTGTTTTGTCTTCGACCTTATCTTGTATTTGGATCTTGTATATATTTATTTATATATTAGGTAAAATCGGTGTATATGAATCCGTGTATGTGTATATTGTAT